TTTTTACAAACCTGATGTTGATAAATTTGCGGATCTAGAAATTCATTTCGGACAATTGAACCTTCTCAAACTGTTTCTTTTTAAGAACTAAAAAGATTTGTGCCAAAACAACAGATGCCAAAAAGAACAAAAGGCCTTGGACACGTAGTGGATCTTGAAGTACTATTTCTGCATCTCCCTGACCAAATCCACCCACATTAGGATTACTTGTTAATGGTTGATCAAGTTTGATAGATTCGCCCTCTGAAACACGAAGTTCTGGTCCTGGAGGGATAATATCAACCGCTTGGCGTCCATCCAATGCATCCGTTATGGTTATTTCGTACCCCCCTTTTTCTTTTCGTATGATTTTGCTTACTATACCCGCTGCTGTAGCATTATAAACCGTATTGTTACTTTTTGTCCCGTCGGGATAAATCTGGCCCCTTCCCCTGTTACCACCTACGTATATTGGGTATTTTAAGAAGTGAACATCTTTATTAGTCGCGGGATCCGGGGAAAGAATAGGAAAAGCGATTTCACTATATTTCTTACCAGGAACGGGCCCTATCACAAGAATATTTTTTTTAGTGGGGCCGTAATTCTGAAAAGATAGATTGCCTATCTTTTCTTTCATCTCGGGAGAAATACGACTGGGGGGGGCTAATTCAAACCCTTCCGGTAAAATAAGAACGGCCCCTACATTCAACCCCCCCTTTTTACCATTAGCAAGAACTTGTTTCAGTTGCATATCATAAGGAATTCTAACAACTGCTTCAAACACAGTATCAGGAAGTACCGCTTGCGGAACCTCAATATCCACAGGTTTATTAGCTAAATGGCAATTGGCGCATACAATACGACCAGTGGCTTCTCGTGGATTTTCAAAACCCTGCTGCGCAAAAATGGGATATGCATTTGAAATGGAGGCCCGAGTTATTATATATATCATGAGTGATACGGAAATGAATCGAGTAATCTCTTCCTTTATCGAAGAAAAAGTATTTCTAATTTGCATGGTCCAATCGTTGATCCCGAAAATTTCTACAATAAAATTGGGTAGGTCGCTAGTCTAGTTCCCTATCCACGATTTTGCTATTTACTAAAATAATTTTACTGGAATCTGGAATATAGGAGGAATCCTCTGAATGGGTAGAAAGAGTAAGGTAAGTACGACCTGGAATGCTTTGCTTAGGTACAAAGTACGAAACATTCTACTTGACTCGTTTTTCAGTCATTCATTGAATGATAAATCACTACAAGTGACGGAGATACACGATTTAAATAAAGGAAAATCCAATATTTGAAAATTGTATCTAGAATGACTGGAAAAGTGGAAACAAGACCAGATATAATTTGATCATTATGAAAAAATCCAAAATCGTTATAGACATAGCCAATCATTAGTTCCCAACCGTGGGGCGAATGGAATCCGATACATAAATCAGTTACTAAAAGAATGGAAAAGGCTTTTATTGTGTCGCTTAAATTATATAGGAATTCTTGAACCCAAGAATTAAGAAAAACAAGTTCTTCATTACCCAGAATAGAATAAGCACTTAGAATAACGAAACAGATTAGATTTGTCGAGAAGTGCAAAATTGTATGGATATGATCCTCATCGTGTATCTTGATCAATTGGATTGTTTCTTTGTGGAGCCCCATACGAAACTTTTGTAGATGTCTTTCCGGGAATTCCTTTACCATTTCATCCAAGAGAAATAGCTCCTCTAATTCTATGAATTTTTCTAGAATACTCTTTTCTTGAATATCGTTCAAAAAGGTTTCGGATTGCCTAGTATTCCACCAATTAGTAACCAAAGATTCTAGACTTTTATTAAAAGAGAGAGTGATCCACCGGGGCAAAAAGACTACAAATACTATAAATGAAAGATATCGAAGGGGAATAGATGCGCTCTTTTTTGTCATTTTTTCATCTGTGAATTGTCACCTCATTCGTTGACTCTATGCGATCTAATATTTCTATCAAGCATAAGTTCTATTATAAGGTATCGCACCTATTAATTATTAATTTATTAATCGAGCCCCCATTTTTTAGTTGTGATTCAGAGGTTAGTCCTTTAATCTAGTGTAGAAAAAATACAGAAATAGAAGAAGAATCCACTTCGAATTCGAATTCAAATGAAGAAATAATAAAAAAATAGATTGTTTCCAGATATCTTAATTGATTAAATATTCGAAGTAATTACTCCCCTTTGATGAATGCCCGAAAGATTCAAATAAAGATTCCAATAATGAATATTTTTCGGATTTCGAAATGAAAGAACTTCCTGTTTATTAAAAAAGAAAATATCAAATATTTCGAAAAAAAATTGACAGACAAAAACAAAAAAGCTTATAGAAAAAAAAAAGATTCTTAGGGGTTTTCCTCTTGCTGAGAAAGCATTTATTTTGCAGTTTCTTTTTTCAAAATACTTCAATTGGTACACGCAAGAAATAGGCCAATTCCGCAGCCTTTTGCTCAATTTCCCGTGGAGTCAAATTCTCATCAGTACGAGTCAAGGGAACGTCTCCCAGGCCTCTTATTTCCATATAAAGGACACGACGAGCATAAATACCCTCTTTTACTTCTATTCTGATGGACTGAATATCTTTCATAAGGAATCGTAAAAAGATGCGGCGATTTTTTCCAGGAAATCCCCAACGAAAAATGCGCACTATTCCTTCTTTTCTATCAAATCGATCATAACCGCTACCTACATTCCATGTAATTGTGCACCACAAATAGGAACTAATAAAGAGACCCGCGATCCCATAGAAAGACATTACGATCCCTTGTGGGAAAAAAGGGATTTGTTGAGACGGAAAGAAGGATATCAAATTCTTATCAAGATAACTAGAAATTCCAACCAAAAAGAATCCTAATGAACCTAAAAAAAGGATAAACGCCCAGCAGAAATTACTTGTTTTGCGAGATCCTGCTATAAATTCTATCCATATATATTCTGATCGCCAACTCATACATAGTAGATCCAGTTGCATTTTATGGAATAACAAAAAAAGTTTCACTTTACTTTTTTTCCGAAGTAACTCTCATCACCTAGTACTATTCTGATGTGAACTTTTAGTAGTAATTAATCGAATTGGTTAGATATAATAAAATAAAAGCATCCCCTTCATATGATTCCCTATCAATAGCTACATACATATGGATAGATTGACTTTAATTTCAGACATGAGTTCGGATCCCAGCCTTTTTTTTTAATTGCTAGAATTCGTCTGTCCATATATCATGTTTACGCATGTATAAGATCTTTTTCATTTATGTTCGGAGAAAGCCACCTGTTATTCTTATACAATATTCTACTAAATGGATATCCTTGTTCGCTAAGTCTTGAAAAAAAAACTAGATGAGATTTGACCACATCAGATTTAAAAAATCTTTTTTTTTTGAACATGAAGAAATAAAGAGGCCATTGCAATTGCCGGAAATACTAGGCCCACTAAAGGCACAAAAAAGGAGGGTAAGTTGTTGAGAATTGTCATAGAATGGGGTACCTCGATTTAATATTTGTACCTGTTATTGTTATAAGGATATCTTATAATAATTATAATTCATATTATAATTCGTATATTAGTATACTAAGTATATCGAAGTGAGTATATATAATAAGTGCAAGCAATGTCGAACTAAATAAACGAACTTATTCATCTTTCTACATGAAATAGATGCATGTATGATAATCCACTTTCTTTATTATTCTTACTTCTTTTATTTTTATTCTTATATTGTTCTTATCTTCTTCTTCTAATTTCTTTTTTAATAAAAAAAGAGTCTCTTAAAAATTTAAAAATCCCCGAAAGATTCGTTAGAATCCGACCCAAGAGCAGGAATTCTTATAAAAAGGGGACTTCTTGGGAGATATAGAAAGATACAAGATTCTATATTTTCTATATTTGAAATATATATTCTATATTTGAAATATATACATATAGAAGAGGCGAACAGAACACGAAATTCGTTTTATTTGCCTTGCCCCCTAATTCGAAGGAAGAATTCGCTTTGTTGTTTTTTTACCGATATTACTAATCAGCAATATCGGTAAAAAAACAACAATTATCCGCATGATTCTTTCTACAATTAAATCTTATGTCACCAAATAAAAATTCATTTTTTCGGTTTTTTATTTTGATTCTGATAAACTAACTAACTAGTTGTTCGCCACAAAAAAAAAGTTGAACTCAAGACTCTACTTGATTGAATTTTTATTGAAAGGAAAAAAGGCGTGTAGCTGAAATAGCTCACTCAGAACACCTTTTAAAGGGTTACGTGGTACGATTGGATCGAATAAGCCCTTATGGAATAAATATTCAGCCGCTTGTGAACCTTCAGGTACTGTCTTATTCAATGTTTGTTCAATTACTCTTTTACCCGCAAATGCAATATAGGCATTAGGTTCGGCAATAATGATATCCCCCAACATACCAAAACTAGCTGTTACTCCACCAGTAGTAGGAGATGTAAGAATTGATACATAGAATAACTTTTTATTTGATTGATAATCATATAAAGCAGAAGATATTTTAGCCATTTGCATCAAGCTCAAACTTCCTTCTTGCATGCGTGCCCCTCCGGAAGCACACACTAGAATAAGAGGTAAAAGTTTATTGGTAGCATACTCGATCAAACGGGCGATTTTCTCGCCTACTACGGATCCCATACTACCCCCCATAAACTGAAAATCCATAACCCCAATTGCGACGGGAATCCCGTTTAGTTGACCTGTACCTGTTTGAACAGCCTCTGTTAATCCTGTTTTTTTTTGATAAGAATCAATACGATCTTTATAAGGTTCCTCTTCTGAATGAAATTCAATGGGATCCAGAGAAACCATGCCGTCATCCATCGGATCCCAAGTACCTGGATCCACCGAAAGTTCGATTCTATCTGAACTACTTATTTTCAAATAATATCCGCATTGTTCACAAATATTCATTTTTGACTTCAAAAATTTCTTATAATTTAATCCATAACAATTTTCACATTGAACCCACAAATG